GTCAGGAAAGACAAGAAAATTTCAGGGTAGCAAATATTCTCTAGAATTTCTCGTAGATTCGAACCCATAGCTGCTGATAGAACTAGAATAGATACTTTCTGTTTCCTACTCACACGAGCCCATATCCTTGCTTTTCTATCAATCTCTAATTCGAATCTTCCCCCCCAATCAGATATTATGGTGCCTGTATAGACCGAAATTCCGTTATGGCCCAATTCTGACCGATAATAGATACCGGGACTTTGCAATATTTGATTGATGACAATTCTGTATATTCCGTTTACTATAGAAGTTCCCAAAGAATTCATTAGAGGAATGTTTCCAATAAAAATAGTTTGTTCCTGCATGTCCCCTCGGCTTTTCCAAATTAATCCTGCGGATACATATAATTCAGAAGAATACGTGAATGATTCATATACAGCATCTCTTTCTTTTAGCAAGGGTTCTACCAATTGATATGTTTCCACAAATAATTGAAATTCAATTTCTTGATCTGTATCTTCAATTTTTGGAAACTTATAAAGCTCTTCTGTTAAGCCCTGATCAATGAACCTACAAAATCCTTCAAATTGTATCTGATTCAACCCAGGTATTGTAGACATTCCTGCATTTCCATCTCCGAGCATTTTGAATTTCCCATTTATCAAAAAATCCCATTCGTTTCTCATTCTGCATCGATTCATATGATTCGATGCAGAATGCTGGAATTTAGATTCTGTTTACTGAATCGCATGAAATTTTACCCAACTCCATATAGATGGAATGTATGAAATACGTATGAACGGGGGAAAAAGGATGATTTTATACTTAATAAAATTGGAATTTCTAAGAGACAGATCCAAATGGAAAGGAAGCGATAAATTCCACTTAGACTTACGGAGTTTTGTATAGAATCAAAAAAATAATTCAATTTATACCATTATTATGATATTCCAATCCGTTAGGATACCAGAAAAATAAACGTCGTGATTTGATCTATTCGCTAAGATAAAGACATAAGAATCAGACACAATATACCAGCGTAAAGCTCATTTTTTTAGCACTTACCTTTTTCGTGGATTCCACTGTTCAAAAAATGATTTGCGAAGAACCCCCTTTTTATTTTTTTAGTCGAATTTTTAGAATAGGATTGAAGTGCGTAAGACGGCTTGTATTTAGTAAACCCGTGCCGATATAGCTATCTATATATACATCGCCCCCCTTTATTGCATAGTTCGCTTCGGGACAGCGCATGTCGTGCTCTATCAAAATTTCGATTTTCTCTTCAATCTAAATTGCAGTACGACAATTTTCGGCAAATTCCCTATAGAGAGGCATCAGACACAGATAAGATAACCAATAAGCTAGCCGCGAAACGATTTATGTTTGGGGTTTACATATACTCATAATTGCTGTTATAATTGAAATGGAGAAGGCTTTTTTTATAGAAAAAACCAATATTGATTAGGTAGGTATCAATTTTGATTTTCTTCTATCATTAGGAAACACAATTTACAATTAAAATTTAAATCCAAGAGTTGGTCACGAATTTACAGTCACTAGTTAATGGTTCCAATTTGTCCTTAATTTTGGCTTTTGTGACTGAAAATGCACATTTCTTTTTTCATTTTTCAATAGAAAAAAAGAAAGAGAAAAGAGAGGGATTAAGATGTTGTGTGAGATACTATAAAATCAATTGAAGAACCGGAGCCGATCCAAAAAAAGGACATATTTTTTTTAGGCAAGGAATTAAGAAAAACGAGATTTTATATGGACGTACACAAAAAAAAGAAAAGACATTGAGTACCCCCCCCCAAACAAAACAAGCAAAGGGGGAATTTTTTCATCTATTTTGTATCGTTTTGGCGGCATGGCCGAGCGGTAAGGCGGGGGACTGCAAATCCTTTTTCCCCAGTTCAAATCTGGGTGTCGCCTGATCAACAAACGATAAGACTCGCAATCCCTTATTCTGCTTGGCTGGTCTAACTCGCCGAATCTTTTCCAGCAAAGTACGCGACTCTTGACATTTTCGTGATTCGAAATAGCTGGGGTTTCTGTTCTTTTTTTTTTCTGTTCCTTAAACTTAAAGTGCTGTTAATCCTTGCATTTAGGATTCACGGAAAGATTATAGTAGTAGAAGCGCTTTCATATCAAATCAAGAGTTACCGATTTATTTCCACTGCTAATTGCTAATGCAGGGTCTACTGACCGGGTCTTGAATTAGATTGAAAAGCCCGAGGGAGAATCGAATTAATCGTTATGGAAGGGGCGGGAGATACTTTGTATGCAGTATACAGACTCATAAGAGTCTCTGAATGCACGGGCATTCAATCAATATTCGATTGGACGGATAATTGGCTTTTACTTAATGATAATAAAGGGCAACAAAAAAAACGAGGAGTTCTTATTATTACTACAGATTAGGTAACACTCCCTTTGATACTTCCAAAGAAAAGTGCGACTGTGTATTTTGTTTCATTTTTCCGGATTCTACTAGAAATCATATACGAACTTGTTCTAAGTGGATTTATTGGAGCGTTTCATATTTAGTGGAGTCTTTCATCAAGGGCGTTGGGCCAGAATCCCTTTTTGACTCTGCGCCAGTGATTCCACTATTATTAGGAAACAATAATAGAATAAATTCTTCATATTCATAGAGATAGGGGACATAATTCACATGGATATAGTAAGTCTCGCTTGGGCTGCTTTAATGGTAGTCTTTACATTTTCCCTTTCGCTCGTAGTATGGGGAAGAAGTGGACTCTAGAGATACTACTAATTGAGTTGGGGAATCAAACTGTATCACTTTTTTTATAGATCGTTCTGCAAAGCCTTTTTAATTATATTAATTATTTAATAATTAATATAATAATTAAATTCAGTAATTAAATTCCATTTAGAATTTCGAAATTGAATTAATCAAAATACCTTCATTTCGGAATTCTATTGGCTTGGATTCTGGCGAGGTAATTGTATTCGATTCTATTATGAATAGAATACAATTCATAATATATATGAATAATGCTCTTTCAGAATCCAAATCAAACCGATATTTCCAAAATTCCCCTATTTCTATTTTGAAAGGAAGGGGGATACAGATCATAGGAATTTTATTCCAACCGAAGTCTTCCTAGATTTTCTATTTGGTTTTTCTGAACCGGCCCTTGCCAGAGTTCTCTATGGACAATGGGGAAGAACGCGGAAAACCGGACCCCCCTTTTTTTTTATTGGACTGTTCAAAGAGAAAAGAAAGGGTTCACGATTTAATTTGAATAGTTAATAATAATAAGATTGTGCTTTGGTCAAGTCACATATTTCGCACTTACCACCGATTTTATTATTTTTTATTATTTGAGTATTTTAGAAATTTGCTTTCTGCTATGCTTTATTGACCCGTTTCATATCATGGCTCCAGGGTTGACAATCGCCGGGGTACCCCTTTTTGAAATCGGAAGAAGTTATAGAATAGAACTCCTTGGATCATCTGTCAACCGCTCAATCAACGACTTCTTCGGAATGCTAAAAAAAACGATTACTTTATTTCTTTCCTATTTCATTTTCTTTTATTAACTTGATTTTCTTTTAGTAATATATGCCCAAATTTGTTTTTCTTTCATCGATTTGATTCTTTTTTTTATTTTTAATGGATACCGAGATTCATATTGAAAATAATCTGAAATAAATAAATTTGAAAATCGTAAGAGCAGCCTTTCGATTATTTCAGATTGATTGGAATGAACAAAAAGAAAATACAAATAGACGAAGCAAAGAAATAGAATTGAGATACTATGTATCTATTAACATGTATAAGGATCCATATCCATATTGTAGATTGATCTCTATTCAGTTTCTATCTTTATACATAAAAAAAAATAAAAATAGATAGTATGGTAGAAAGATTCATATATGAATCTTTCTACCATACTATCGAATCTCATAGGCTACTGCTGATTCTAGTCCGTTGGTTTCATTTAAGACTAAGACATGAAATTGAAATTTGTTTCTTAAATCCTTGATAAGAACTAAGAAGTCAAGTTTCGTTCAAATTAATCACTTTGACTGACCGTTTTTACGTATATTATAAGCAAAAACGCAGTAGGAACTAGAACGAACAGTGTAGTAGCAATAAATGCGAGAATATTTACTTCCATAGTCTCATCGTTTGGTTTTTTTTTTACTTCGCAATAACTCGGGATTTAATCCCATAGAGATGATAACCCTTTCGCTTGTAAATTCAATGGGATGAATTACATTTCGATGATAGCGAATGGGATCAATATCATGAATAACAATATTTGACTGTCAAGTCGATTCATCGTCGAGAATTCAATAGTATAACATAGGCAGCTCTTTTATCCACACACCAAATACAAACTTTGATTCCTGATTCAATCAAAAGAATTCCTTTACTTTAATACTAATACTTTTTTAATACTAATACTTTTTTTATTTACCAGTCTTTTCCAGTCTGTCTTTTCTATAATCGACCGCCTTACTTGTACAACCCCCTAACCGCTTTACACTTTCCTTGTTTACAAAGGGTTTAGAAAAAAACCAAACAAACAATCGAAACGAAATAGAAAAAGAAAAAGGGAAGGGGTTAAGTTCTAAACCCCTTTTCATTTTCTTTTTTTCAAGAAAATTATATCATTAAAAAAAAAAAAACGAAAAAGAAGTGTGATAAAGACGAGTCCCAGTATAAAAGAATCGAATATTTCATAAAATTGACTATTTTATTTAGATTTATTTAGAGTTTCTTCTTCTTTGGCAATACGCTTAAAAAAGATTATTCATTCCCTCTTCGGGAGGGGTTGGCGCCTTGCTTGATCTTTATTTTATTAAGAATATCATCCCCCCTCCCTTGGATTAGTACTAGAACGTATCCCTCAAAAGTTCGGCGTGAAATTTGAATGAGATAAATTCTTTCAAATTCAAACTAGTAATTTAAGTTAGCCAAACTAGAAACCAGAAAAGAAGATACTTTGAATCTTAATCTTAAAAGTATTCTATCAAAGTAACGATCTTAAATTCAGTTGTGTATACGCTCCCGGGAACGATATGGTACTCGATTCCATTCCATACACAGATGGGGGACAGTCAAAAAAACCAGACCCCCTACGGTAGCTCTTGGAATCCTGAATATGATGCTACCAATAATTGTAGCAATTCGCACATGTCTCTTTCTCATCAATCGGTACTAGTTGATGAGAAATCGAAATGAAAAAGAAAAAAGAGCAAAGGAGAGCAGTAGGCATGAAATTCTACCATTTTATTTTGCCCCAGTTTAACAGAAACGGCGAGATATATTGATGTTTTTTTTTATTGGATTTGGATCCGTCGGGACTGACGGGGCTCGAACCCGCAGCTTCCGCCTTGACAGGGCGGTGCTCTGACCAATTGAACTACAATCCCGGGGCGGTAAAATGTACCGAATACCTATTTTTATGATTTCATTCAAACAATTTCATTTATATTTAGATAAATATCGACGTGTTGGAACCGAGACGTGAGTGAGATATTGATATACACACGGATATACACTTTAGTGAGAGCGGCACGGATTCCTTTCGTTATTGCCAAATCAATTGATAATTCGTTTTTCAATGTCCCAAAAAAAAAAGAGTCTTTTTTTGCGTTACTTTATTCTTTTCATTAGACTTTATGCTTTCGATTTCATGATCCTGATATGAATCTAGATCATTATTAGCAAGATCAGAATTTATGGGAACAAATAAATGGAGCAAACAAAATAAATAAATAGCGGTAGGGATCTATCGGAGAATTGGACTCTTTTGATTCTTGAGTCTTTCGTATCTGGCATTTCTGGAAAACAAAGGGGGTTATATCATTTCCTGTTGGATCAGCGAATTATTGGGCCGAGCTGGATTTGAACCAGCGTAGACATATTGCCAACGAATTTACAGTCCGTCCCCATTAACCGCTCGGGCATCGACCCAGGAAGAATAAAGTCTAGGCTTATTTATAATCCACGATCAACTTCCTTTCGTAGTACCCTACCCCCAGGGGAAGTCGAATCCCCGCTGCCTCCTTGAAAGAGAGATGTCCTGAACCGCTAGACGATGGGGGCATATTTGCCCGACTGCCATCATACTTAGTATGAACAGTTTTTTGAAATTGTCAATATAATGGAATGGGATGACTAACTCTAAAGTAAAGGATCTTTCCACCTTTTCTGATCCCATACCAATAGCTTTTTTTGATTCGTCCATCAATCGCTCATTCTAATCGCCATTCTAGTCTAAAATCGAAATCTATTATAGAAATTGCTATAAATAATAATAAAAATAAAAATAGGCCGAAAGACGAAAGTAGAGGACTCTTTTGGGAAGTGATTGGTCCGACATAAAAGAAGATTTTTTCTTCATTTCTTCCACTTAACTTTCATTCATTTATCCACTCCTTGGTAAGATGAGATCGGACTATTCCTATATCGCCCTAAGCTGGGAAATTCACAAATGAGAAATCCGAAAATCTGGGAACGGGGATTAAGATTAACAAGTTATCAATTTTTTTTTTTTTTTTTTTTTTTCTCTAAAATTTGGGTTCGGGGAACAAACAGAATCTCTTTATCACATGTGAAATCCGGTGGATCTATGTCGAATTGGTAGGTCCATGTATCCATGTATCAATCAAATAAGTTTCGTTCCGTTCTGATGGGGTCAGATCAATTTAAGTCAATTCCATTAGGGTCGGTCTTGAAATTAGGGTCGGTCTTGAAACACTTCATTTCATTGATATTTATCAAATCCAATATCAATAAACCCGGGTTAACCGATACTTATACTTATTACTTATTAAGTAAATTAAGTAAATCAAAATTATCGTTCCCCTAGGTGACACTCGCCGCTATGAGTCTACTGCATATACTTATAATTATAATATATATATAGATAGATATAGATCTATCTTATCCGCCTAGTGACTCCTTCAATAATTGAATCCAATTGCCCTTTTAACTCAGTGGTAGAGTAACGCCATGGTAAGGCGTAAGTCATCGGTTCAAATCCGATAAGGGGCTTTTTGGCCTTTTTCATAAATATAAATAAAGTAAAGTGGTAATATTCATATTGAAACGGGAATAAAAATTGTGTTGATTTGTAATAAAAAAAGTAACCAACTGGATAATAATGTAATTATAAACTTTCGAATTTAATGATAATACGTTATCCTTATAATGAGTTAGAATATAGTAATTAATGAGTTAGAATATAGTAATTAGAATAGTAATTCTCCTTCTAAAAGAAAGTTGCTAAAAGAAAGTTGAACGCTTGTTTATTATAATGAGTAATGTGAAGTCGTCTCTTCGATCACCAAATATTTTTCTTTTCCATTATTCCAATCTAATCTATTGTAAAGATTCGAAATCAACAAAATAAAAAGTAAGTGGACCTAACCCATTGAATCATGACTATATCCACTATTCTGATATTCAAATTGCAAATTCGATAGCTATGAAATTCGAACAGTAGATTTTTTTTATTTGATATTTCTTTGGACTCC